GGGTCGAATGGAATCCTATACATAAATCAGTTAATAAAAGAATAGAAAAAGCTTTTATTGTGTCGCTTAAGTTATATAGGAATTCTTGAACCCAAGAGTTAAGAATAATAAGTTCTTGATTACCTAGAATAGAATAACCACTTAAAATAACGAAACAGATTATATTTGTCGAGAAGTGAAAAATCGTATTCATACGATCTTCGTTGTGCGTCTTGATCAATTGGATCGTTTCTTTGTAGATTCCGATACGAAGGTTTTGTAGACGTGTTTCCGGGTATTCCTTTATCATTTCATCCAAGAGTAACAGTTCCTCTAATTCTATGAATTTTTTTAGAATACTCTTTTCTTGAATATCATTCAAGAAAATTTCGGATTGCCTAGTATTTGACCAATTAGTAACCCAAGATTCCATATTTTTCTTAAATGAGAAAGAGATCCACCAGGGCAAAAAGACTATAGATGTAAGATATAGAAGGGGAATGAATGCTTTCTTTTTTGCCATTTTTCGTCTTTAATGAAGTCAGCTTCACCTCATTCGTCAACTCTATATGATAAGAATATTTCTATCAAGCATAAGTTCTATTACAAGTCATAGAGCCTATTCTCACGTTTTTTTTATTTGCAATTCGGGAGTTAGTTCTTGAATTTAGAAAGAATACACAAATAGAATAAGAAAAAGAAAGAGTCTGCTTCCAATTTGAATGAAGAAAAAATATTGTTTCCAAAGATATCAATTGCTAAAATTCGACGCAATTGCCCCTTTCGATGAATGCACGAAAGAGCACTTCAAGTAATGAATATTAGTTGGATTTCGAAACGAAAAAACACCCTTTCTTTCTATCAAAATAAAAGAATATCAAATATTTCCAAAAACAAAAAAAAAAAGAATTCAAGAATTTTTTCCGTTTTTTTTAAGAAAGCATTCATCTTTTTTTTCAAAATACTTCAATTGGTACACGCAAGAAATAGGCCAATTCTGCCGCTTTTTGTTCAATTTCTCGTGGAGTCAAATTCTCATCAGTACGAGTCAAGGGAATGACCCCCTGTCCTCTGATTTCCATATAAAGGACACGACGAGTATAAATACCCTCTTTAACTTCTATTCTGATGGACTGAATGTCTTTCATAAGGAATCGGAGAAAGATACGACGATTTTTTCCAGGAAATCCCCAACGAAAAATACACACTATTCCCTCTTTTCTATCGAATCGATCATAACCACTACCTACATTCCACGAAATTGTACACCACAAATAAGAGCTAATAAAGAGACCAGCGATTCCATAGAAAGACATCACGATCCCTTGTGGAAAAAAAAGAATTTGCTGAGACGGAAATAAAGATAGCAAATTCCTACCAAGATAACTCGAAGTTCCAACCAATAAGAACCCTAATGAACCTAAAAAAAGGATAACGGCCCAGCAGAAATTACTTGTTTTTCGAGACCCCGTTATAAGTTCTATCCATATACGTTCTGATCGCCAACCCATATTAGATCCAGTTGTATTTTTTTGGAATTGAGAAAATAACCCAACCAAATGAATTTTATTTGACTTTTCCTTGTTTGCGAAGTAACTCTCATCAACTAGCACTATTTTTATGTAAACCTTTAGGAGTAATTCATCAAATTGCTTCTAGATCTAAAAAAAATAGATGAGATTTGTCCCTACTGCTGTCCGTATCTAAAAAATCTTGTTTTTTTGAACATGGAGAAATAAAGAAGCCATTGCAATTGCCGGAAATACTAGGCCTACTAAAGGCACAAAAATAGAGGGTAAGTTGCTGAGAGTTATCATAGAATGGGTACCTCGATTTAATATTTGTACCTGTTATTTTTTTAGTTTTTTGTTATTGTTCTATTAAGATTTTTACCTGTTATTCTTATATTTTTATATTGTTAGAAAGAGATTTTAGAATCACTAGAATTCATATCATATACACTTATACCAAGTAGATTTTCATATAGAAATCTATATAGAATAGAATTCTATATAGATTTCTACTAAGTATATCTAAATGAGTATGAGTATATATAATAAATTATTCAATTTTTAATATAAATTAAATATTAATTATTATATTAATTAGAATTCTAATTTGAAATATAATAAATAAAATAGTAATATTGAATATTCAATATTCATTTTAGAATGAATTTTAGAATAGTATAATTCTATTATAATTATATTTATAAATAGAGTATATAGAAAGTCTATAGAATTAGATATTATTTTTATTATATTTAATATTTAATTCTATTTTTGAATTATATTTATATTATTTATATTTAATTAATTAATTATTAATTATAATAATAATAAATGATAAAAAAATGGAATAATTTAAAGCTCTACTTGATTTAATTTGGAGTCAAAGGAAAGAAAGCATGGAGCTGAAATAACTCACTAAGAACGCCCTTTAAAGGATTACGCGGTACAATTGAATCAAATAAGCCCTTATGGAATAAATATTCAGCCGCTTGTGAACCTTCAGGTACTGTTTTATTCAATGTTTGCTCAATTACTCTTTTACCCGCAAATGCAATGTAAGCATTGGGTTCGGCAATAATGATATCCCCCAACATACCAAAACTAGCCGTCACCCCACCAGTAGTAGGAGATGTAAGGATCGAGACATAGAATAACTTTTTATTTGCTTGATAATCATATAAAGCAGAAGATATTTTAGCCATTTGCATCAAGCTCAAACTTCCTTCTTGCATACGTGCTCCTCCAGAAGCACATACTAGAATAAGAGGTAAAAATTGATTGGCAGCATATTCGATCAAACGGGTGATTTTCTCACCTACTACGGATCCCATACTACCCCCCATAAACTGAAAATCCATAACCCCAATTGCTACGGGAATACCATTTAGTTGACCTGTGCCTGTTTGAACAGCATCAGTTAATCCTGTCTTTCTTTGATAAGAATAAATACGATCTTTATAAGGTTCCTCTTCTGAATGAAATTCAATGGGATCCCCCGAAACCATGTCTTCATCCATCGGATTCCAAGTACCTCGATCAATCAAAAGTTCGATTCTATCTGAACTGCTCATTTGCAAATGATATCCACAGTGTTCACAAATATTCATTTTTGATTTCAAAACTTTCTTATAATTTAATCCATAACAATTTTCGCATTGAATCCACAAATGTCTGTATTTTTTAGTTTCCTCTAGATGATTAGAACTTTCTCTTCTAGTTAAAGCACTATCACTCGTAGCATTCGTGCGAGTTATTATACTGGAATTCCTTCTTTCACTAATATTTCTGCCTTTACCACAAATGTAACTATAAAGGTAACTGTCATTGTATTTATCACTATCACCTAAAATGGAACCATCAATACAGATTTGAGAACGAAGATAACTGTCAATGCAATTATTAATGTGATTATTCCAACTATATTTAGTATCATACATGTAATGATCATAGTTGGGATCGTCACTTTTAGATACATTATTCCGATAGCTGAAATTCTTATAACTATAAAAAAGACTTTCTAGTTCACTTAGAAAAGAATGATCATTATCAATCTCAAAAATTTGATTTTCAATATCAAAATATATGGAATAACTGTCCCTATTACTATCCCTAACTAAAAAACTGTCATCAGATATGAAATTCCGAATGTTCTCAACGCCGACTAAATAATCAACATTACTGGAACTAGAATTGTCACTATCACTCCACCTCTGAATGTTGTTTTTATCCATATCAGTTAGAATTGGGTCTTCACTTACACTGGTATTTTCAATAGGACCAAAACTATCCATTGATTTACTTAGCCCACACCTGTATTCTAACTCCCTATTAAACAACATCGAATTGAACCACCATTTTTCCATAGAGCTTTCTTGCCTCTATTTACATGAAAATACACTAGATGAATAGTCATTCGATGAAAAAGATCTTTTGAATATTTCATTTCCTATCACAATAAGCATATAAATCCAATCACTAGGATTATTAACTAATAATAATAACGAGTGAGTGGATATTAAAAAAAAACGATTCTTTTTCTTGAAAACCCAGAGTATCGTTTCACTATATATGATATGTCACTATATGTGCTGGAACTCTTTTCTATTTCAATTCTATAATAATAATAGAATTGAAAAAATCTTGAAATTTAATAAAAAAAAATCAAATACAAATAAACAATTTATTTCATTTTTTTAGTAGTTTACCCCCTGTTGTGTCAAATTCACATCGAAAAACGAAATAGTTGTTCTCTCCTATGAATCTGAAGAACTTTTTTCGTAAAATCTCGTCTACTTAAAAAATACTAATAAGTTTCTATTCCAACACGAAACGAAAGGAAAGGACAATATACAGGATGGGTAACAAAAGTTGTGATATTTAGCTCGACCCAGGATCCAAACCTACGAAATAGAAAAGAATACACCAATCCTAAAGATCCATAGGATTAATTGTGCATCCAACTTAACAATAGAAACGTTAAAGTTGTTTCGTCTTCTATTTTGTATTTAAGATCTCGTATATCTAGATAAATAGTTATCTATAATCAAATAGAAAATCAAAATAATAAAATAAATAAAATAATATAAATAAACAAAATAATTCAAAATAATTAATATTCTAATTATTATTTATTATTAATAAAAATAATCAAAATAAATAATCAAAATCAAAAATATATATATTCTAATATATATATAAAATATATATAAAATAGAAATCTAATCCAAAATATATACACTAAAAAATATATACAAATATATACAATAGTATCCAATAGTATCTTTGTAATATATACAATAGTATCTTTGTATTGTATTCGGCTCAATCTTTTTAGTAAAAGATTGGGCCGAGTTTAATTGCAATTCAATTAATAGAACGAACGGTAATTACTGGATTACAAAGTATCCATTGCTGGGAATTCAAATTTGATTTCTTTCCATACTTCACAAGCAGCAGCTAATTCAGGACTCCATTTGCTAGCCTCACGAATAATTTCATTACCCTCACGAG